TAAATCTATTTAATCTAGATAAGAAAAAAAAGACAAGATAATTTCTAATATAATCTCTTAAAACAAAAGGGAAAAAGAGAAAATAATTTCTAACTACTGTTACAGCCGCTACTGCTGTTTTCTTGATCTATCGAATCGTTCAATGAAGCTTTTCGGATGAGACATTCATAAACTGCTCTACCGTAATTCTTAGCGGATAACCCCAATTTAGGTTTAATAGTACATAGTACATTATATAAATATATAATAACAAATTACTAAAAAGATTAATACAAAAAAGAAAATATACGAAGAAATTCGTCCACCTCCCACATATTTGATAGCCTCCCCCATAAAAAAACTTGAAATACCAACTCCATTTGGAATTCCATCAATTACTTGTCTATCAAAAAAATAATTTAATTTAGCTAACTTTCTTACACTCGCAATTAAAGATACTTCAAAAAAAGCATCTATATAACCACGATTATATGACCAATCATATATGACATTGATTATTTTATCAGCAATAATTTTTTTAGGAACACTCTTTTCAAATAAATTAAATAAGTTCAAATTTTGTAAAGAAGAAAAAACAGGTTTATAGAAAAAAGACGCTATAAATATTCCGAAAAAAGCTATACTCACCGAAAAAGTTGCATTTGTAAAAAATTCATACCAATCCACAGAATTCTTTGAATTTTGATGTAAAAGGTCTATAGACGGAATTAACAATTTGGATAATATATCCAAATCGATTCCTTCTTGGCTGAAAGAAATTCCAATGGCCCCAACGAAGAAAGTAAATAGTACTAATACAAGCATAGAAAATAGCATAGTATTGTCTGATTCATGAGGATAAAAACAAGGAATGTTTTTAGTACCAAAATAGGTACTATCAATAAAAAGACGTGTTATGCTTTTGACATTTCGATTAATTCGATGTGAATATGTCGTCTTCCGAAAAAAAGAAGTCCTTTCATTATTATTCATTGTTAATAAAGCTAATAAATGAATTTTCTTTTTTAATTTTTTTTTTCCTTCTTTGCCCCATAAAGATATTGAATAGAATGAACTATTTTTCTTTCCATTGAAATTTTGAAAATGAACGTTTAAATATCCTTCAAAAACAAGTAAATAGATTCGAAACATATAAAATGCAGTTAATCCTGCTGTGGAACAAGCTATTATCGCGAAAATTGGTGAATACAACCAACTATCATTAAGAATCTCATCCTTGGACCAAAAACAGGCAAAAGGTGGAATACCACAAAGAGAAAGTGTACCCATTAAAAAAGCAGTTTTTGTAATTGGCGCATGTTTTGTTAAACCGCCCATAAGAACCATATTTTGACTTTTCTCTGGAGAGTATCCAACAATTGCTTCCATTGAATGAATAATGGATCCAGATCCTAAAAACAACAATGCTTTTGAATAAGCATGAGTAATCAAATGAAATAAAGCAGCTCGATAAGAGCCCATACCTAAAGCTAACATCATATAACCCAATTGAGACATTGTAGAATAGGCCAAATTTTTCTTAATATCTTTTTGAGCAATAGCTAAAGTAGCTCCTAATACTACTGTTATTATACCTATCAAAGCTATTCCATTCATTATCGAGGGTATAACTATGAAAAGAGGAAGAAGTCGAGCTACAAGAAAAATTCCTGCTGCTACCATAGTAGCAGCATGTATAAGAGCGGAAATAGGAGTAGGCCCTTCCATAGCATCCGGTAACCATACATGAAGAGGGAATTGGGCAGATTTCGCAACTGAGCCGCAAAATAACAAGAGGGCGCACAAAGTAACAAAAAAAATATTAACCTCATTCTTATAAATCAAGTTATTGAATATTTGAAATAAATCCCGAAATTCCAAACTACCCGTTATCCAATAAAGACCTAAAATTCCTAATAATAAACCAAAATCCCCTACACGATTAGTTACAAACGCTTTTTGACAAGCATTTGCGGCAATCGGACGTGTGAACCAAAAACCTATTAATAGATAAGAACACATTCCAACCAATTCCCAAAAAATATAAACTTGTATCAAATTTGAACTAGTAACTAATCCCAACATTGAAGTATTAAAAAAACTCATATAAGTAAAAAATCTCAAATATCCTTGATCATGAGACATATAATTATCACTATAAATAAGAACCAGAATACCAACAGTAGTGATTAATATTGACATAATAGAAGTAAGTGAATCGATCAAATAGCCAAACTCTAAAGAAAGATCATTATTTATAGTCCAAGACCATACATATTGATAGATAGAACTGTTCTTGATTTGATGAATAGACAGATCGATTGAAAAAATCATAACTATCGTTAACAATAAAATACTAGGAAAAGCCCACATACGGCGAAGATTTTTTGTTGCCGTGGGAAAAAGTAGAAGTCCTACCCCTATTAACATAGGAACTGGAAGCGGGGTGAAAGGTATGATCCATGAAGATTGATGTGTATATTCCATACAAAAAATAAATAAAGAATAAAAAAGATTTTGATTCTTAATAAATTTTGTTTCTTATTCGTTTGTTTTATCTCTTTTGTAAAGGGTTCGGTTAATAAAAAAGTGGATATATAAATAGAATTTTATATTCTTAATTATTCTGAATCTTTGCACAATACTTTTCATATTGCAAAGTATTGCAAAGTACAAAGTACAAATGGGCCAATAACCAAATTCATAGTGAAAAAAATTATTATTATTTTTAGTAAAATTATTATTATTTTTAGTAATATTTTTTTTTAGTAATATTAATTACTATTTAGAATTACTATGTTAGTAAAAATTTCTTTATTTATTAGGAAATAATAAATTACTATTAATATAATAAATAAAAACGAAATTTGTAAAATAAATATTTTTATCTATAGAGTGAGGATAAATAATTACACCAAAACTAAGAACATTTGTTTATTTTGATATGAATCAGAAAAAACAATTCATATGACATAAACCAATAAAATAATCCTTTTTTTTTATTATTCAGAAACATTAGTTCAAAAATGAACGAATTGATTATTTTACATTACAATAAAAAGAGATCTATATCTATGTTTGGAAAAATTTGGAAAAGGTTTCTAATATTCAATGTTTTACTTTAGATAGAAAACAAAAATAAAGAGGGAATTCAGATAGATAAGACATATGTCTAATTAAAGAAGAATTCGTTTTCATTTACAGAAGAAATGTCTTTCACATCGAACTATAGCAATAAAAAAACTATCCTAGTTGGATGGCAGTTCCAAAAAAGCGTACTTCTATATCAAAAAAACTCATTCGGAAGAATTTTTGGAAAAAAAAGGGATATTGGACAGCATTGAAAGCCTTTTCATTAGCTCAATCTATTTTTACAGGGAACTCAAAAAGTTTTTTTTGTAACAAAAAATAATAATCTGAATTAGCTCGATTCAAAGAGTATTCTTTAATACTAATTTAATACTAATATAGAATATTGAATATATATTTAGAATATATTACATATAATATATTCTAAATATATATAACTAAATATATATATAATCTAAAATTTTTTGAATGTAGTGGTAAATTTTAGATATATAAATAAATAAACTATTTTTCTTTCATTGAAAAAATGGAAATGCATTTCTTTAGAGTCAGAAAATGAAATAACTAAAAAACGAGTCATAAACAACTACAAAAAAATGTTCTTTTCCATTTCTGGATTGAAGTCAGAACTATCTAGTTCCAGTATCAACGGTGCTGTTTTTGAATTTGAAAAAGTGTAAACTACGAAAAACCTATTCCCCGTTGTTAAATTTGAAAAACTCACACTCGAAATGAAAAAAGAACAAGAATACAAATTCGTATTGAAATCGAAACGTTCTATTTTTTTATTTTAAGATTTTTTTATATTTATTTATATTAATAATAAATTATAATAATCAATTACTATACTTATAGTTAATATAAATTTATTCTATATTAATTTATATATTTTATATTAGAAAAAATCCAAATTTCAAATTTATTTTTTATTTATTAAAATGAAATTTATTTATTATAATAAATCTTTATATAGAATTAGAATAGAATTCTTTAAATTGTTTAATGTCTAGTAAACAAATGTACTAAAGAAATATTGCACTTTAATTAATTCTTTCAATCTCGACGATTGACTAATGAATCGGTTATTATGATTTCGAGTAAGCCGCTATGGTGAAATTGGTAGACACGCTGCTCTTAGGAAGCAGTGCTAGAGCATCTCGGTTCGAGTCCGAGTAGCGGCATGGCATCCTATCCTATATTCTTAAATAATAAGTCCTATAATGAATTCAATTCCCGATTTCTATTCCTAGTATTCATACCTTATTTTGTTTTTTTCATTATAGATATTTATTTTCATTTCATTATATATATGATATTTTCAACTTTAGAGCATATATTAACTCATATATCGTTTTCGGTCATATCAATTGTGATTTCAATTCATTTGATAACCTTATTAGTCAATGAAATCGTAGGATTATATGATTTGTCCAAAAAAGCCATGATAATAACCTTTTTCTGTGTAACGGGATTGTTAATTACTCGTTGGTTTTTTTCGGGCCATTTACCATTTAGTGATTTATATGAATCATTAATCTTTCTTTCATGGGGTTTTTCCATTTTTCATATGGTTCCGTGTTTTAAAAAGGAGAAAAACCTTTTAAGTACAATAATCGCACCAAGTGTTATTTTTACCCAAGGCTTTGCTACTTCGGGTCTTTTAACCAAAATGCATCAATCCGTAATATTAGTACCCGCTCTACAATCCCACTGGCTAATGATGCACGTAAGTATGATGATATTGGGCTATGCAGCTCTTTTATGTGGATCATTATTATCAGTAGCTATTTTAGTCATTACGTTTCAAGAAGTCATCCAAATTCTTGGTAAAAGCAAGAATTTGGATTCTTTAAATAAATCATTTGATTTTGCTGAAATCAAATACATGAATTTGAATGAAAGAAACAATGTTTTACGAAAAACTTCTTTTTCTTCTTCTAGAAATTATTACAGGTCTCAATTTATTCAACAATTGGATCGTTGGGGTTATCGTATTATTAGTCTAGGTTTTCTCTTTTTAACGATAGGTATTCTTTCAGGAGCAGTATGGGCTAACGAGGCATGGGGATCATATTGGAATTGGGATCCAAAGGAAACTTGGGCCTTTATTACTTGGACCATATTCGCGATTTATTTACATACTAGAAAAAATAAAAAATTGGAAGGTGTAAATTCTTCCATAGTGGCCTCTATAGGATTTCTTATAATTTGGATATGTTATTTGGGGATCAATCTATTAGGAATAGGACTACATAGTTATGGTTCATTTACATCTAATTGAATTAAAATGAGTAAAGAACCTGAAAAATAAAAATATAGAAAGCATATATAAACTTCCCATAAATCGTCGAGAACCCTTTAAATCAAGTAATGTAATGATTCAAGGGGTTCTCACAAACAACAAACATATTCGATTACAATTCAAATTCTTTTTTTTAAGTGAATCTAACGGAAAAATCTTTTTTTCATTGTACAAAGGGTTTCTTTCTCTTTTTGATTTATTGGTTTTATTCATTTACGAAAACTATCTATCAAAAATTAGATAAAATAGCTTCAACCTTGTCAACCGAGAATGAGAAAATGAAATCCGGATAAATACCAATACCTATTACGGGTATAAGGATAGAAATCGAAATAAATAATTCTCTCGGCCCAGAATCAAAAAAATAAGAGTTTGGTGTATTAAAAAACTTGTATCCATAGAACATCTGCCGTAAGAGAGATAATAAATAAATAGGAGTTAATATCATTCCAATTGCTGTTACAAAAGTGATTAGTATTTTAATCATTAAAAGATATTTTTGACTAGTAATTATTCCAAAAAAAACTATCAATTCTGCAACAAAACCGCTCATGCCTGGCAATGCAAGAGAAGCCATCGATAAGATAGTAAAAATCGTGAATATTTTTGGCATTGGGATAGCCATTCCGCCCATTTCGTCAAGATAAAGAAGACGTAGTCTATCATAACTAGTTCCTGCCAAGAAAAAAAGCGCAGCGCCAATAAATCCATGAGATATTATTTGTAAAATGGCCCCGTTGAGCCCAGTATCGCTTATAGAACCAATTCCTATAATTAGGAAACCCATATGAGATACCGAGGAATAAGCTATTCTTTTTTTTAAATTACGTTGACCAAGAGATGTTGAAGCGGCATAGATTATTTGAATAGAACCTAATATCATTAACCAGGGGCAAAATATAGAATGAGCGTGGGAAAAAATTTCCATATTAATTCGAACCAACCCATACGCTCCCATTTTTAATAAGATTCCGGCTAAAAGCATACAAGTGCTGTAATGTGCCTCTCCGTGGGTATCTGGTAACCATGTATGTAAGGGTATAATCGGCGATTTGACAGCAAAAGCAATAAGAAATCCCATATAGAATATTATTTCCAGCGCCACGGGATACGATTGATTAGTTAATGTTTCAAAATTTAATGTTGGTTCATTAGAACCATATAAACCGATACCCAGAATTCCCATTAATAAAAAAACAGAACTTCCCGCAGTGTACAAAATAAACTTTGTAGCTGAATACAAACGTTTCTTTCCCCCCCACATGGATAAAAGTAGATAAACGGGAATTAATTCCAATTCCCACATGATGAAAAAAAGTAAAATGTCTCGAGAAGAAAATGGTCCTATTTGACCGCTATACATTGCTAACATCAGGAAATGGAATAATTGGTATTCTCGAGTAACCGGCTGAGCCGCTAAAGTGGCTAAAGTGGTGATAAATCCCGTCAGTAAAATAGGTCCTATAGAGAGTCCATCTATTCCGAATCTCCAGTAAAAATCAAAAAAATTGATCCATTTATAATTCTCCGTCAGTTGGATTAGTGGATCATCCAATTGGAAATGATAACAAAATGCATAGGTTGTTAGAAGGAGATCTATTAAGCATATACAAATGCTATACCACCTAATTACCTTATTTCCCCTATGAGGAAATAAGAAAATTAAGGAACCCCCGGCTATTGGCAAAACTACAACTATTGTTAACCAAGGAAAAGAATTCGTGATAAAAATAAGATACACTTGGGCCAGAAAAACCCGTGCTCAAAATAAAATCTTTTCTATTTTATTTTGAGCACGGGTTTTTGCCAGTAAAAAACGTATTCGTGTGGTGTTTTTTGAAACGTATCAATAAGCTAGACCCATACTTCGAGTTGTTTCATGCCATAAATAAACTCGAACACTTAAGAAATCCGTCGGACAGGCGGACTCACACCTCTTACAACCAACACAGTCCTCCGTTCTTGGGGCAGAAGCTATTTGCTTAGCTTTACATCCGTCCCAAGGTATCATTTCTAATACATCTGTGGGACAGGCTCGAACACATTGAGTACATCCTATACATGTATCATAAATCTTTACTGAATGTGACATTGTATCTATAGTAATTTTTGAACATCAAAAATGAAAATTATCGATCTAGTAAACTCGTAAATGAATCATATATTTATACACCAGATGAATCAATGATTTGTCAGAATTTTGCTAATCAAAATAGACGTCTAGATAAATTTATAAGAAGGAAGAGAAGAGGACCAGGATACTTTGATTTATTATGATTTCGCAAACGCAAACATAATCATAAGTTGTGTAGCATACATGCTAAGTAGAATTGAGAAATATTACACTATTCTCAATTCTACTTTTTATGATTAATTATGATTAATACTATTTATTCAACAAATTCGATTGATTGATACGGGTTGATTTTCTGTTACGAGAAATTGAGGAAACAATAGCCAGTCCGATAGCTGCTTCAGCGGCTGCAATAGCTATAACAAAAATTGAAAAAATATTTCCTTTTAATTGACGATTATCAAAAAAATCAGAAAAAGTTACGAGATTTATATTAACTGCATTCAGTATAAGTTCAAGACACATAAGGGCTCTAACCATATTTCGGCTCGTGATCAATCCATAGATACCAATAGAAAATAAATAGGCACTCAAAACAAGTACATGTTCGAGCATCATTGACCAACTCCTTATCAATTTTGATTCATTTCAATATGAACAACAATTCAACAGATTCGAGTGACTAAATAATATAACAAGTCTGGAACAAGAATATATCGGCAATAAAAAAAGGAGTTTCTACATAAAAACTCTTTCACTTCACATAGAATTCGACAGAAATAAATGTGAGAAAATGGAAGAAAATGGAATCTAGATTTATATTGCTAGTTCTCTAAAGATTTCTTACTGGCGAGCTACGACAATTGCACCTATCAAAGCAACTAAAAGAATTATTGAAATGAGTTCAAATGGAAGAAAAAAATCTGTTGATAAATGAATTCCAATTTGTTGACTAGTACTTATCAAATCTTGCTCAATAATATGATTTGGTCTTGTAGTCCAAATAATTCCGTACCATGATGTATCTGGAATAGTAGTTATTAGTGAAACAAAAATACTTGTACAAACTATCAAAGTAATTCCATCCCCAACGGTCCAAAGACGAAAATCTTGATAATATTCTGAACTATTCACGAACATCACAGCAAATATGATTAAAACGTTTATAGCTCCCACGTAAATAAGTAGCTGTGATGCAGCTACAAAATGGGAGTTTGATAAAATATACAATAAAGATATACAAACAAGAACCAGTCCCAACGAAAAAGCAGAAAAAATTGGGTTGGTAAGTAATACTACTCCTAGACTTCCTAATACAAGACCCGATCCCAGAAAGACTAAAAGAAAATCATGTAGCGTTTCAGGTAAATCCATTATATGTAAAAAAAAAGACAAAGAAATCGAAATTTCATGACCTTATTGATATGACCAGGAAAAAAATTTTATATACTTAAATTTCTCTTCGCATTGAAAAAAAATCCTAAGGAGTTTGAATTGATATAGGTACAGTTATATGATCAAAGTCATTCCAGTCTTTATACGAAAGAGTAGTTTGAAACTATACTAAAACAAAAGTATATATAACTATTTAATATTTATATAATATATTTATCTAATTAAGAATATATTTCTATAATTTCTATAATATAGAAGATTTCTAATCTGATATCTAATAGAATATTTCTATTTATTCATTTTTTTATAATATTTTAAAAATTTTTTTTTAATAATATTATCCAAATTTAATTTATATTATTCTATTATATATATATTATTTATATAGAATATGATTTGATTTATATGATTTTTGTATTTTTTATAAGAATTGTATTTAATTATAAATAATTTTATTTTTTTATTTGAATTGTTCGAATTGTATAATCATCAATTACTGACATTGGTAAACGGCCCAAAGCAATTTGATTATAATTCAATTCGTGACGATCATAAGTCGAAAGTTCATATTCTTCAGTCATTGATAAACAATTTGTTGGACAATACTCAATACAGTTACCACAAAAAATACAGATTCCAAAATCAATACTGTAATTAAGCAATCGTTTCTTTCGAATATCAGTTTCCAGTTTCCAATCAACAACGGGTAAATCTATAGGACATACACGAACACATACTTCACAAGCAATGCATTTATCAAATTCAAAATGGATTCGACCGCGGAAACGTTCCGATGTGATTAATTTTTCATAAGGATATTGAATAGTTACAGGTAAACGATTTGCGTGAGATAAGATAATCATGAAACTTTGACCAATGTACCTTGCAGCTCGGACTGTTTGTTGACCATAATTCATGAACCCAGTTACCATAAGGAACATATCGTAAATATCTATGAATATTTTTGTTTTATTTCTTTCTCTTATTTGAGACAAGTTATGAATATAGAAGATCAATCTTTACAGTGAAAACAGTTGAGACGAAGTTGTTAATAATAGATTACCGAGAGAAATAGGTAAAAGAAATTTCCATCCAAGATTTAATAATTGATCCATTCTTAGCCTAGGCAAAGCCCATCTTGTTATGATAGAAATGAATAAGAACAAATAAGTTTTAGCTAATGTAATAAAGAGACCAATGGTAGTTCCAAAAACTCCATATGTTTTATTTATTTCAAAAAACTCAGAAACGAATATGTACGGAATAGAGATATTCGAACCGCCCAAGTAAAGAACTGTTACAAATAATGAAGAAATTAATAGGTTTAAATAGGAAGCAACGTAAAATAAACCAAATTTTATACCCGAATATTCTGTTTGATAACCCGCTACTAATTCTTCTTCCGCTTCTGGTAAATCAAAAGGTAATCTTTCACATTCCGCTAGCGAAGAAATTAGAAAAACGATGAAACCCATAGGTTGACGCCACAAATTCCATCCCCAAAAACCATATTTCGATTGCGCGTCAACTATATCAACTGTACTTAAACTGTTAGATAATCCTAGTCGGTGATAACATTACTGTTCCCATCTCTATTACAGAACCGTACATGAGATTTTCACCTCATACGGCTCCTGGAAAGCCTTAAATAAATCTAAGGACCGGGCCGATTATTTATCTCTTGATATATCCCTAAGATAGATAAGATTCAAATCTATCGGACGGTTCTGAATTAGACCAATTCAATTCTGTCTGTTCTGTTCTAATAAATAATTAATTAAATAGGTAAGAAAGAGAAATCTATTTTAATAAAAGATACAAAAGGTACTTCTGAATTGATCTCATCCCTTAAAAAATAAAAATTTGAATTTGTTGAGTAATAACTGAATTCTTCAATAAAATACTCTTTTAGAATTTTCAATAACCCTCATCGTTTCAATTACGAAAAAGAATTACACATTAGTTTCTTAATTATGACATGAATTCTATCTCCATGAATATGGATATCAGAAATCAAAAACGAAAAAGCGATCTCCTTTTCGTTTTTGATTTCTTGTGTTTTTTTCGTTCCTATTCTTCTTTTTTGTACTATGAAAAAGGGACTTAAAAAATATTAAAGGATTTTTTCGTTCCTGATAGTCATTTTTTTAATCAGTGGATGGAAGCATACTCTGGATCGGAGTTGTGGGGAGTACTGCTTGATTTTTTCTACCAACTTAAAGCCCCAATTAGTATTCTTTTTTTATTATGCGTAAATTATCTTTTTGATAATTTACAAAATATGCGTTACTAATCCTTTGTGTATCTTGGTGTTTCTAACCATCCACTCATTTTTATTAACCCCCTTATTTATGTTAATACATCTATGATAATTCATACAAATGGTAACTAAAACTCAATAAGGTTGGTCTTTTGAACCCGCTTCAAAACAGGATGACTAATTATCCAATCTTGGGTTAAACGGCCTCTTCTGTTTATAATTCACTTAATTCTTATACATAGAAAATGAGACTCAATATTTTTACTGCCTTTATCAAATCATCATACTATCTATTAACTATAAGTAATATAGTATTCTTAAATTATATTCAATAAAAGCTGTTTTATTTCACTCATATAACTATCTGATTTAGTTCTTCAATCCGAATTGTGAAAAAGAAAATAAAGATAATGAAGGTATCTATTCAATTTATTCGACTCCTTTCCTATAAAGTACTATAAAGAAAGGAGCATAGCAATAGCATCGAATAGCTTTTTCTGTTTCAACGAATCGCACGTAGAGATATTGATAAGACACATAGAGTTAATGGTATTTCATAACTAATCGATTGAGCAGCAGCTCGTAGACCACCCAAAAAGGAATATTTATTATTTGATCCATATCCTGACATAAGAAGTCCAATGGGAGCAATACTCGAAATAGCAATCCATAAAAAAACACCGATATTGAAATCAGATAAAACAAAGTTATAGCCAAAAGGAATTACTGAATAGCTTATTAGAATTGATATGACTGATATGGATGGTCCGATACTAAATAAACGAATATCTCCCCTAGATGGAATAAGATTCTCTTTGAAAAGTAGTTTTGTTCCGTCTGCTAGAGCTTGAAGAACTCCAAAAGGACCGGCGTATTCAGGTCCAATACGCTGTTGTATCCCTGCAGATATTTCTCTTTCTAACCATACAATTGCTAGTACACTTATTGTGATTCCCAATACAAGAATCAAAATAGGTACAAGTACCCATAGAATTCCATAGACCTCTTTTAAAGATTCCAATCCGGAAAAAGAATTGATATCTTGGACTTCCGTTGTATCAATTATCATTTCAACGATCAATTTCTCCCATAATGATATCTATGCTACCTAGTATTGTCATAATATCAGCCAATTTCATTCTTTTAACTAATTGAGGGAGAATTTGCAAATTGATAAAACCCGGTGGACGAATTTTCCATCTCCAAGGAAAACCATTCTGATCCCCTATTAGAAAAATTCCTAATTCTCCCTTGGGGGCCTCAACTCTTACATAAAGTTCTTGTTTCGGCAATTCAAAAGTCGGAGACGGTTTTTTACCAATGAATCGATATTCAAAATCATTCCATTCTGGCTCCTTTTCTCTATCAAAGCAGCGGATTTCTAAATTTTCATATGGCCCGCCGGGAATTCCTTCCAAAGCCTGTTGAATAATTTTTATGGATTCCATCATTTCACCAATTCGAACTAAATAACGAGCTAATGAATCTCCTTCTTTTTGCCATTGAACTTCCCAATCAAATTCCTCGTAACACTCATAATTATCAACTTTACGTAGATCCCATTGTATTCCGGAAGCCCGAAGCATCGGTCCTGATAAACCCCAATTTATTACTTCCTCTCTACCAACAACACCTACTCCCTCAACACGTTCTAAAAAAATTGGATTTCGCGTAATAAGTTTTTGATATTCAACAACCCTTGTTAAAAAATAATTGCAGAAATCAAAACATTTATCTATCCAACCATGAGGTAGATCAGCCGCTACTCCCCCGATACGAAAAAAATTATGCATCATTCTCATACCTGTCGCAGCTTCAAATAGATCATATATTAATTCTCTTTCTCTAAAAATATAGAAGAAAGGGGTTTGTGCACCAATATCTGCCATAAAAGGTCCCAGCCATAGTAGATGAGAAGCTATACGACTTAACTCCAACATAATTACTCGGATATAGCTGGCTCTTTTAGGTACTTGAATATTTCCCAATTGTTCCGGTCCGTTTACGGTTATTGCTTCTGTGAACATAGTAGCTAAATAATCCCAACGTGTTACATAAGGCAGATATTGTATAATTGTTCGATTTTCCGCAATTTTTTCCATCCCTCTGTGTAAATAACCCAATATTGGTTCACAATCAATAACATCTTCACCATCCAGAGTAACAATAAGTCGAAGAACACCATGCATTGATGGGTGGTGAGGCCCCATATTGACTATCATGAGGTCTTTTCTTGTAGCTGAGACATTCATAGGTTTTTCCTCGATTCATTCTTCCATGAATCGTTAAAAAAAAGTTCATCAAAATTCAAGATCTAATAAATCGAATAATTGAAAATGACTCTTGAAATTAACGAATTTGTGACTCCCGAATACCCAACTGATTTATTAATTTTTTATAACGTATTCTATTTTTCTTTGACAAATAAGACAGTAGTCGTTTCCGTTTTCCCAGAATTTTACGTAAACCTCTTTGAGATAAATAGTCTTTTGGGTGTAATTCAAAATGTGAAGTAAGTTTTCGTATCTTATTAGTGAAATTGAATACTTGAAATTCAACTGATCCGGTGTTTTCTTCTTCTTTTTTTTGTGAAATAACAGGTATAAATGAATTTTTTATCATAAAAAAATGAAATGAAACCTTTCCTCTCCCCCTCCTTTTTGATAGATATTTTTATTGATCAGTAATAGTAATGACACTAATTTTGAATTTTGTATATAAAATAATCTTAATTTACTTAAGAATTCTAAATTTAGAATTCTTAATTTCTTTTTTTTCAAAGAAAATGAATTCTAAAATTAACTATTATTATTAAGCAATCCAATTCAAATAGATATAAAAAAACTATATTTATGGATTCACAAAATAAAAAATCCTATTGTATACTTCAAAAAAAAATAAGACGATTTTGTTGATTCATTTTTCGATCTAATGGATACATCATTGAATTAATATCAATGCCACAATGCGTGTGCGCATATATTTTATATATATACGCATATATTTTATATATATATTATATATATTATATATAATATATATATTTGTCTTCGCATACCAGATATGTTACGATAAATAGAAGAAAAATGTAGATTATCGAATTTTCAATGGTGGATACATATGTATCCTTACTATACTGAAACGGCTTCCATTATGGGTATCAAACCAATAGCGATTTATACAAGCTAAATCTTCTAATCGATAATTTGGCCAAAGAAAGAATTTTAAATTCATTAGTTTTTTTTTTTCTCTATCAAGATCTTTATTTTTAGCCAAAACTTGACAGCACTTATTTATTTTATTCTCATTATAATTTAATTTATTCTCATTGTAAAATATTTTGTTTTTATGCACACTATTTCTATTCCTAGGATTGAAACAAATTAGAATTCTCAATTCTCTACGACGTCTAGTGGACAAAATATTTTCAGGAACAAGCAAATCATAATGATTTATTTCTTTACGACTTTTTTCTGGGTTTCTTTGAAACATTTGAGGCTTACTCTTATGAATCAACGAAAGGCTTATGGTTTGATACATAAAAAATTGTTCATTGTTTTTTCTAGACAGGCGAACTGGTTCCATAAAAAATATTTCTTTTTCCAGCAATTCATTATTAAGAGTGAAATCCTTCTGATTATAAAACATCACCATATTCTCTAGATTTAGTTCTCCCCTTTGAATAGAGTCTATAAGAATTTTTTTTTTCTTTTTCAATCCAATCAGGAGACAATATACTTGGATATTATTCATCATTATTTCATCTAAGGAAGTAATAAAGTTTAAATGAAAACTCAAATACTTTCTTAGTAAGAAATCCCGTTCTACATTTAGATTTTGACTGTATTTATTTTTATTTATACTCTTAGCACCCTTTTTGTTGTCTAATCTTTCATAATATTTTTCAATATCTTTTTCTTGGTTTGAGAGAGATGATTTAAGATCTACTCGACTCGCGTATTCTGCTTTTGCTCGATTTCGAGTCTCTAACTCGAATTCAAGAGATTTTTTTTTTTTCTTTCCAGTAATGTTTTTAGTTTCACTAAGATTTTGATTTCCATAAAACTGGAAAAAAAGGAATTTGATTGGTATGATCCACGGATTCTTCTTATATGCATCATATAATCTCTCAAATTTCAAAAGGAACAAAAAATGCGAATTCGATATGGAATGATTTTGTGATATGGAATCATTTTGTATTTCTACATTCATTACCATCCAATCAAAATACTTTCTATCCAGATTTTTTTCCATATCTATAATAGCATCTTCTGCTATATAATTTTTGATAGAGATATCGCCCGTTATATCAAAAAATTCTTTTTTACGTGTGTTGTAATTATAAGAAATCGCTTGCTTTTTGTTTGCTTGGAATGGTGATCCATAAATATATGATTCTTTCTTATCTGCATAATTAATAAATTTATATGAGAAAAGATCATATCTATTTTGTTTTTTCATTTTTTTAAATTTTTTTTTTAATTTTAATTTTAATAAGTCTACTGGTTCTTTTTTGTAAAGAATTAATCGGGTTTTTTCATATGAATCGTATTCGGTTAAATCTTTATTTTGAGCCACACGATGTTCATTGATTCTATTTCTCCAGTTTTGTGGTACTAATCTAGACCATCTGCTCTGAGGTAAATCATATTGATAATGAACCTTTAACCAATTTGTCCATTGATTCATTACAGAATCGGGAAGGTTCTCATGTCTTAATTTGGAATGAAATATTCCTTGTATTCTAAAAAAATAATTCTTTATTTCATTCTTAAGAAAAAAAGATCTTCCATGAGATTCAAAAATAGATCTTAACTTATACTTATTTAAGTTAGTAACTTGGATTTGCGATAATTTAAAAAATACATATGCTTGTGACAAAGAAGATACGTCATAAGAATTCTGTGAATTCGTATTCCTAATCTTGCGAGATTTGTGTATAATCGACATAAATGGAATTATACTTTGATTTGTTTTATCAATTCTTTCTGCATTTGTTTTTTTATTGTAAATGGATTTATTTATCATTTTTTTTGTTGATTCAAGAAAAAGTTGTACATTGGTCCTAGGAATACTAATGATAGATAGAAAGATATCTATGTATACCCGTTCCATGAAAAATTGAAAAAAAGAATACGATTTACGGGTTAATCGAACATTTCTTCTTTGTAATATTTGCAAAATATTTTTTTGTAATTCTAATCTTTTAGCATCATAAGTTGTTTTGTTCGAATTCAAATTTTTCTCTGAAGTTAGAACCCCCCCCTTTTTTTCTTTTGTCATTTGTTCTATTTCTTTTATGATTGTCTTTGTTTTAACATTAAGATCTTTTATCTTTTTTTCTGTCAATGAACAATAATTTGTCCAACTAATAGATTGAATTAGAACGGGTGATTCGTAAATCATTGGATTATTCTTACTGATTGTTGAATCTTTTTTGCTTTCACTCATTTCATCTATTTTTTTGAATCTAAATAGAATGCTTTTAAGAATACTTTTGATGGTCCATTTTCTTCTTTCTTTTGAGATGGTTAGAGACCCTTTTTTTCTTTTATTGAAAACTTTTAGAACTAGAAAAAAACTCTTTTTCAATTTTTTTTTCATTATTTTTTTGATTTTTTTAAAAATGGGATCAAAAAAATCAAAAAATGGTGAAAATGGATTCGGGATTTCATCAGAAAAGGGCGATTGGATTGGTATTCCACAAGCTGTTAAAAAGCAAAAGCTACTACTTTTCACGTTTTTTTTTTCAGTGTATCTTTTTTTTTTTTCAGTGGATCGTACCTTATATCTGTGCCAAGGTTTCAGACGAAAAGGAAATAAGATCATTATCTGAATACCCTCATTTGCCCATTCTCTTGGCAAATCATTTTCGGATACTGGAACGCCATGAAAGGTGCATCTAATATGCAATTCTCTTTTCCAATCCCTAAAATCTTCTGACCATTCGGGATTTTGAAATAAAAGTATACGAAGGATATTTTTAGTTATTATCAATGAAGGTAATATAATATATTTTCTAAGAATCGATTGGGTTATTAAAAAGAAACTTCTAACTATTTGACCATATCCATAACAAATGCCATCCCAGGTTTCTATTATTGCTCTCATTTTTTTTTCTTCGTCGTCTTTTTTCTGCTCTTCTTCTCTCTCTTTTGCTTCTAGCTCTCTCTCTTTTTCTTTTCTTTCTTCTTCTTCTCTCTCTTTTGCTTTTCTCTCTTCCTCTGTATAATCAGAAATTTCAAATTCTGTCTCTTTTTGCATCCCATTTTTGGACATAAAAAAGATTTTCATTGATTTGAAAATATCAAAAGAAAAGAACGAGGATTTTTCCATCCTGTCCAAAAAAAGGGGGGAATGGCCAGTTCTTGGAAAGAATTTCCAAGTCACTGTTTTACGCCTTTGAGCGCGTATAGATCCTCTGATTATATCTCGGGAATAATCAG